GCTCATCTCATTGGCTAGCTAGCTCATATGGAATAGGTCTCTGGCTTGCTCCTGTCCGCTCTTTGGTTATCTATCGGAAAGAGTCGTCATCTTTCCTTTCTGTCCACAAAGAAATGATTTATATGTATTCCCGCGAATCTGGAATCTCTGTAACTATGGCAAACGGTCAAAGCGTTCTGATAAGGGAAGAAGATACGTAAGCCTCTTTTGTCTCGAAAAAGGCCTTTTTGCTTTCTGTAAATTCAAGAGAAAGAGGATTTCCGCTTAGCCCGCCCCTAGCTCTCAGTGCGAAGTCTTTGATTCTCTACTGCTTTCTCTAATGCTAGCTCTCGATTGATTGAGTCTAGTCAAAAAAACAAACGAAACTTTAGTGGTTCCTGGAATCCATAGGGTCAATAAATGCGCCATGGCCCCTTTGAAGGCGTAGTGTAGACTACTTTCATTCCACTTTCATATTTCTATATAGTCCTTATGTTTTGGTAGCTTTAAGCACTTGCTTAAGGTGCCTTCAAGTAGTCAAACTTGCTTTGAAGAATCCAAACCTCACAAGAGTATAAAACCTCTAGTGGGGCCCGCATCTAAAGCCAAGATTGGTTTTAGATTACGGACAAAGTCCCATGCTTTGAACGCGAGCCCATACCTTTTCAGGGTGGACTCATCGGATACTCGGACGATGCGCCGAGGTGCGATGGGGGGCTTCATTAGATCTTCCAAAGAAATAGAAAAGTCAAGGATTACCTTGGCATACCAATGAAGATATTCAAGATGGAGTTTGAGATAAGACTGTAAAAGTCTCTCCAACATCATTTCTTCATCATTTATCCAGAATAGGCGCAACTGGGAAAAGGACTCTTCGTCCAGATCCCGAGGAGCAACCCGTTCTAGGATAAAAGCCCGAACTGCACCTTCTTCATAACAAGTCAGAATTCCCCTTTCGGGAAACGCTAACCATAACTTAAAAGGGAGTGGGCATATGCCGGACCCTGAGTACAAAGTTAACCAATGTCTTTTCCAGCGGGGGGAGAGTGAATCGAAAAATGAACAATTCACTCCCACCCTCACCTTGGAGAAGACACGGTAACCCATGAACTATAAGGCTCTCAGTCGGAAGGAATTAAGTAAATGAACTCCCAACTGCTGAAAGACGAAGGAACTTACGAAACCAGAACATATTTTAATACACGACAGGGAAACAGGACTACAATCTGTCCTATCTGCCCTGTGGTTATTAATAATAAAGCGCTTTGCGAATTCGCAGGCCCCCTTAGAGGACACAAGGGATTTCTCTTTCGAAATAACCCCCTGTGCTTCCTCCATGATCCTCTGATACTCAAGGGCCACCTTCTTATCGGCGATAACTATATCATCGCCGAGGATGGCATAATCCTCGAATCTCTGCCCTGGATACACTTCATAAGCCGCTAGCCACACTAAAGCATGATGCGTTAGGGTGACGGCCATGATGAGTAGTAACCGAGAGCAGGGAATAAAGGGCCTCGAGTAAACCGATAAACTCTCGCCTTCAAACGTGAAGGGAGTCTATCCGGACTCCGAAAGCCCACCATGGTCATAAGAAAGCACCATGCCCCACTCAAATACATGGCCAAGGAGTCACCGAAAAGACTCGCCAACAGAGATCCAGAGAGGTCAACAGGTAAGAGGTCAGTCGCCGACTTAAGGTCGAAGGAGTATAACTCCCTCCTACCCTTAAGGCGGTGCAGCGGTGCCAGCTGGTTGAAAGTACCGTCCATCCTAATAGTGGAAAGGACTTTCATCACCCAATCGTGCAGGGGCCTTAACAGCGCCTGGAAGATTGGATTCGCAATAGCGAACAGCCGGATCTTACCGCTCCCCTCAAGTTTACGCCCAAAGCGTCCAGCTTCAGGTCGGGTTATCATAGTATCCCACCACAACGCTTGCGCCGGTGGTAGTAAAGCTTGAATAAACCAACCAAAGCCGTCTGTTCCTTCCTTAATCGGCTCGACAGGATTATCATAACCGGAATCAGGAATGATTTCCCGGTCAGAGAACCAAAGCGAGCCTTTGCCAAGTAAGCGGCTAGATCCTCAGGTTTAAACAAAGTGAGTAAAGCTGAGGCGTCCACTGGTAGAGAATGGTAGATAGTCATTTGAAACTTCCGCCATTTCTCTACTAGGGGCTTCCCGTCCCTTAACTTAACACAAGACTCCTTGCGGTAGTCTTTGTAAGTATTCGGACCAGAAGTGAACGTAGGCTTAAAGGAAAACCACTGTAGTAATGCTCAACGGGATCTTCCTATAAGCTGGTGCATAAGCGCTGAGCATCGAGAAACCCGATGTTAGTAGCTTAACACAGAGCTTCTGAGCTTGCTCCCCGAGTTGGAAGTTTGGAATGTGGATGGTTGAGGGGTTTACCCTCATCCCCCGTTTCGGAACGACCTTAATCAGACGTGAAAGTGCGCAAATAGACAGCACTACGCGAATGACTCTCGGGTCATCACCTCTCCGTATTATCTTTCTATAGTGGGGAGGGATGAAACGCGGTATGCCGCTTTGAGTTAGAGAAACAAAAGTCTTCATTTTGGGTCGAGAGTCTCTCTCACCGCCCAATATAGTCCTTATGCGCGTACAGTCCTTTCGCGCTACGCTAGGACGCTTATATCCGTTGCTTGCATTCTTCCTCCCTTTCTCTTTGATTTGCTTCCTTTGGAGTTTGAGCTTAGCCATCTCTTCCAGTGTTCTGTGCCCTTGTCTTTCGCTCTATGGCAGCAAAGGATGCGCTTATTCAGGGACGTTCAAAGCAGCGTGGTAGATCAACACGGTTATATAATAGGGGGAGCAGCAAGAAAGCATTCGTCAATCAGGATCGGTGCTCAGGCTACCCATGTACAACCTCCACCGATTGCAAAGCGGAAGGAGAACTCACTGTCCAAATGGAGGGAAAGGAGAGCAAGCGCTCTTCTTCGCACTCCCATCAGCCAACTGGAGTGAAAGAAAAGCCCTGTTTTGCCCGCTACCCTCTTGCTTAGTAAGACCCTCTTTCTGAGCCTTCCCCTCCTCCTTTTGAGTCATCTTGGATGAGAAGACAGAGACCGACTTCATCGACTTCCAATGTCCATGTGGAATGCAACTTGCTCGCTGAAGTGGAGGCGCTTTCCGCTGGGGCAGACCATTCTTGTGAGAACGAGGGCTGATCCAATCGGGGGTCTATCTTGAACCAGCCAACTCTCTAGGGAAGACGACTAGCTAGACCTCTCATTTCCTAGAACGAACGAGATCATCGCCTAGGAGAGCGTCTGGATCTGCCTCGGGCTTTGTCTTTGTTTCTATAGGATCTGCTGCTCCAACCCTATCTATTTGTGATATACCTGGGTTGGTTTGGCCTCTTCCGTAACCCTTGCCGCTGATGGTTATGGGTAAACCACAGTAAAGCAGAAAGGAAAGCCTCTCGGAGAACGTTTTCGTCGCCGTTAAAGCCGAGAGAGAAGTCTCTAAACCCGCTATGGTCTGGGTTCTCACTCACGTCGTCCGTCCCGGGGACTCCATTACGCTGCTCGCCCTATTAGCCGGCGGCAACCGTGGTAATTCATTAATTTAAGCCAGTTCCGGGTTATATATTGTACGGCGAAACTCGCTAATAGATATATGTTTTCTCAGGAACCAGACCTGCATGCACGAAGAATAACATATATATCTGGTCATCTTCTTGTGGAACTTCTGTCGTCCCGTTCATTGTGGTTCCTCGGCCCTGCTAGCCATTTGCTTGCTCGAACTGTACACATTCAAAGAGGGGGCAAGCTAAACAAGCAAGCAAGCCATCCAAGTTTATAGAGTCGAAGGTTAGAAAGAACTTGGAAGTTTCCCTGTGACTAACTTAGCGCACTTCCGGTGGTAGCCATTGGGCTAAGTCTCTATAAAGAGCCACTCACATCTTTATTTATAGTTCGGTGTGAGATCAGCTAAATTAAGCTACGCTCATCATTTATGATCCACGGCTCGCTCAATTAGAGCACTAACTACTTCAAAGGAATTCGTTCCAAAGACGCTTTTAATCGCTCCGCTGGGACGATCTGGTCGAGAGGTTGTCCAGTCATCTCGGTGAGGAATTTCGCTATGCCACCCGCTGACCTTACACTGTGAGTACTACTGTAGCAAAGCCAACGGGAAGATCAGTCCCAGGGCTCAATCTAGGCTGCCAACCAGGATTCAAGGGGAAGATAGTCGCGAGGAAATCTGATTCCATAGTCAAGGCTAAGACAGACCCTATGTTTACTTCGCGATAGTCTTAGCTCGACATTGTCAAGCCATACTATCTATCCAAATGGATTTGAAACTGACATTCTATCCTATATATCGGAGATATAAGGTTTGCACTTCCGCTTATGGTAACCGAACTTGGTAACCAAACTCTTTCCCGGCGAGAAGATCAAAGATTTCCTTCGGGCAAGTTCACTATAGTTGGGAAAGGAACGGACCACAAGCTTCGCGCTCTGCCTTTCTTGCATTTGGACTCTTTCGCGCTATATGCTGCTCTGCTCTCTCTGCGCGCTTAGCTTTCTTTTTGCTATCGCGCTATTGCCTGTTTCCTTCCCTTTAAAACCAGAGGTTTCTTAGCCATATGCCAAGGAGCTCTCTCCATCACAGAGCACATATTGTCATGATCTTTGAATTTGAACAGAAAAAATCCATTTCAGATGAGAGGACCTCCTCTAGACCCGACTTTCCCCATATATGTTGGGCTATGGTATTGACCGTGGGGTAGGGAAGTTTGTGGCCAAGAAAATACCCAACTAAAGCATTTTCCCATTCCCCTGACCCAGCTGCTGCCACTCCTTCAGGTGGCTGCACCTTAACTCTACCGTTTTCACCCCCATTTAGCGGCTTAATGAACTTCAAATCTATTTTGGGAGAAGAAGTGTTACCTGGACGAGACGTATTCCCATTCGCAGTGTGATGAACTCCTCTGACTGCATTTGAACATGAAGATGAATCGTGCCGCATTTCAAGGGAAAGAAGCAAGTAGTTGAATGTCAAGAAAGGTAAGAGTATCATCAACGTTAACTTCAAAGAACTGATTGCAGCCGAGCAAAAGTGGAATTAGGGGAAGCAAAGCTTCAACAAGCTATCGCATGCCTGGCAAAGCTTCAAAGAAAGAGGTTGGGCTGTTCAAGGCATCTGATTGCTAGCTGCTGCTTTTAAACCTCGACAGTGAATGATCCAAGAAAAAGGTTTGGCTGACTTCCGGGCCGGTTAATTTAGCCTTCCTGTAAGAACATGAGCTCGAGCTCCATCATTGCATATGGGAATAGATGGACTTTCCAGATAGAGTAGAGAAAAAGGCTACTTCAATCAACTGGACTGGTCATTAGTACAAATTTGGATTACCCTGTATGGCAGAACTAGCTACAGAGTTAGGTAAGACTCATAACCCACAATAAAAAGGAAAAAACCTCCATAGCAATTACAAACAAGCTTAGAAGGAGCAGTCAATCTTTTTGAGTCTTGAAGAAATAAGGGGAACTCCCAGGTATTTCACCGGTAAAGTTCCTTCTTTATAATCCAGGATGGCTAGCATTTGCCTTTTCACATTCATCGCTACCCCACAAGTCATTCTCTGACTCTTGTCCGGGTTAGGAGAGAGCCCAGACATTACTTTGAAGGAGTTAAGACAATCCTTAATGATGGAAATGGACCCCATTTCTCCTTTACAAAAAAGGAGTCAATCATCCGCAAAACAGAGATGGGAGATCTTTACCTTCTGACATTGAACATGATACTTGAAATGGCCTTGCTGCACCGCTCTCTCCAAAAGCCCAGAGAAAGCTGGAATAACCAAGACAAAGAGGTAAGGCGACATTGGGTCGACCTTGCCTTAACCCTCTGCCCCCAAGGAAGTAGCCCTTCAGTTTCCCATGTTTAGAAATTGAGAACCTGGTGGTGGAGACACAAAAAAACAGAAACATAACCCATTGGACTACCTTATCAGGAAAACCAGTGGCTCTAAGGACCACTCGAATGAAAGCGAACCCTGTCGTAAGCCTTCATTAGATCTACTTTTAATGCACATCGGGGCGTGCCTTTATCTCGGTGATAGTTTCTCAATAATTCTTGCGCTAGTAGAACATTATCTCCGATCCGTCGTCCCCTTATGAAAGCAGTTTGTTGGGGGCCTACAAGACCAGGGAGAACCTCTTTCAACCTGTTAGCCACTATCTTGGAAAAACATTTGACTATAATTGTACAACAAGAGATAGGGCGAAAGTCTTTCAACTTATCTGGATTTGGGACCTTGGGGATTAGTGCAATCGCCGTTCCGTTCAATTCCTTTAATATTCTACCAGATTTGAAGAAGGACTTTATAGCATTGAGAACATCATGCCCTATTACGCTCCACGCTCTTTTGAAAAAGAAAGCGTTGAAACCATCTGGACCCGGAGCTTTGTTATCAAAGAGGGAGAAGAGGGTTTCCTTGATTTCGTCCTCCAAGACTTCTTTGGAAAGATCCAAGCTTTGAGAGGAGGCAGTATGTAATACTGGGCATAACTCTATCAAGAACTTCCATGTTTAAAGGCTCATTATGAGGCATTTTTTGAATGAGAAGGTTTTGGAAGAAACCCACAATCTCCTCTTTAACCTCCTGCGAGTTATCAATTCTAGTGCCATCGTCCTTAACAATGGATTGGACCCGAGATTTTTGTCTAAGGAAGTTCTCCGTAGCTCTACATATGTCCCCATACTCCTTAGCAGCAGTGGCCTCCTCTCTACATAGGTTGGGGTCGGTTGGGCTAGCTTGGACTTGTTCCTGAAGAAAATCCAGCTTTGACTTAGTCCTCACAACCCTACCATGAAGGTCAGAATAGTTTTGATCATTCAACTCCTTCAGCTTGCTCTTGAGCCTTTTCAACTTTGAGCATAACTGAAAGATGGGGGAACCAGGGATCTCTTCTTTCCAGACCTCCCGCACTAACGATAAGAAGTTAGGGTGGTCAGCCCAATAATTGAAAAAGTGAAAAGGCGATCTTAGCCGAGGCATCTCCGCCACCTTGACTACTACAGGAGAGTGGTCTGAAACTCCGGCTGTCAGGAAGGTGGCATGCGAACCTGAGAATATATTCTCCCACTCTGTCTTAACCTTAGTTGGCCTGGGTATTATGCAGGAAATGAAATGTGTGTTCTGTGGGCTGGGTGTGGAGAATTTTGACCACTTGTTTTTTCTTTGCCCCTTTTCTGAGCGCATTTGGCTCATGTTATGGGATAGATGTAACTTGCCTGGGATTAGTGGGATTTTGTTGGATCTTATTCAGGCTATGGCCTCTCCTTTCAAAGGTCAGTCTGTATTCTCCTTGGTAGCTAAACTTATGCTTGCAGCTGCTGTCTATGCAATCTGGCATTTCTTTCATGCCAGGATCAGGGTAAGATTAGAGATTTCCCTCTTGTGGTAAATGAGATAATGTATTGGGTTAGGGCGAAGATTCACTCCTCCAGTCTATTCACATCTCAGGGTATTCGGTTGTGCATGCTATCCTCACTTAGGTCCATATCGAAAAGAGAAATTACAGCCCCCTATCTTGCTGGCTACTTTGTTTGTTTTTCTTGGTTATAGTACTATACACAAAGGCTACCGATCTTTCGATCCTTCTGCAAGTCGACTGTACATCTCTCGTCATGTCATTTTTTATGAGCACTGCTTTCCGTTTCAGAAGCAAGTCGATTTTCCTACTTCTCCGATCAGTACCACTGTCACCTCCATTCTTCCTATGCCTCTCATGCTACTAATTAGTTCATCTTCTTCTGCACCTACCACGGACTCGTCAGTTGATCTCTCCTCAGAGCCCTCATTATCTTCTCCATCTGATTCATCTGCTGGCAATCATACTTCTCCTGCTTCAGCAAACTCACCAGTGGACCAGCCTCCCCTTTCTACACATTCTCTAGTGGGTTCTCCTTCAGTTCAGACTTGACCTCTTTCTTCAGTGCCTTCTCCTCATGAGAGACAAGCACCTCTGGCTCCCTGTCATCCCATGATCACACGTTCTAAGGATGGAACTCGTAAACCGTCTATTCTCTATTCGAGTAAACATAGTCTTCCTCGAGCTTTGATGACACAGACACAGACTCTGACTTCAATTCTTGAACCCACGACCTTTAAACAGGCCTCCCGTGATGGGTTCAGGCTATGAAGGATGAGTACACCGCGCTCCTTCACAACCATACTTGGACCTTAGTGCCCTATCATTCTTCCATTCATGTAGTTGGTTGTCGTTGGGTCTATAAGATGTTGGAGCCTTCCGATGGTTCAGTTGAGCGTTTTAAGTTAAGGCGAGCCTTCTTGCTAAAGGGTTTACGCAGCAAGAAGGTGTCGATTTTGATGAGACCTGACGGGAAGTTGTGAAACCTACAACCATTCGTACCGTCCTCTCTGTTGCGGTTGGAGCCAATTGGGTGATCAAAGAACTGGATGTTCAAAATTCCTTTCTTCATGGTGTGCTCTCTGAAGAAGTGTACATGTCTCAACCACCTGGTTTTGTTGATTCCTCACGTCCTACACATGTTTGTAAACTAAACAGGGCAATTGTTGGTCTAAGGCAAGCTCCTCGTGCATGGTTCCACCGTTTTAGTTCCGCTCTTCTTCAATTGGCTTTCTGCTGCAGCAAGGCTGATCCAAACATTTTGTTCTTCGTCGCAATCATGATACTATTGTCCTTCTTCTCTATGTTGATGATATCATCCTGACTGGGTCTTCCTCACCCTTACTTCACTCTGTGGTTGATCATCTCTCTTCTCATTTTGCTATGAAGGATCTAGGTTCTTTGCATTACTTTCTTGGGGTTGAGGCTGTTCGAACCACTTCTACGCTTAAACTCACACAGTCTAAATATATTGTTTCCATTCTATTTCGGATGAATATGCTTGACTGCATATCATGTTCTACTCCTGGGTCGTAAACTTTCTCTTTATGATGGAATTCTTCTTGATGATCCTACATCCTATCGGCAGATTGTTGGTGCTTTGCAATACCTTACATTCACTCGCCCTGATATCATGTATGCAGTGCAACAAGTTTGTCAGTTCATGCACTCACCTCGTGATACTCATCTTCAAGCTGTTAAACGTATTTTGCGCTATCTTAAGGCTACGATCGACTTTGGCATCTCCTTTATTTTGACATCATCCTCTACTTTAGCAGGTTATGTTGATTCCGACTGGGCTGGGTGTCCTGATAGAAGACGCTCCACTATGAGCCATTGCATATTCCTTGGAGCTTATCCTATTTCGTGGTCAAGGAAAAAGCAAGTGACTCTTTCTCAGTATAGTACCGAGACAGAATAGTTGGCTCTTTCTTCTGCTACCTCTGACCTTCTATAGATATCATATCTTCTTCATGATCTTGGCATAGCTCCTTCTTCTCCTATTACCTTTTATGATGATAATATGGGTTCTACTCAACTTGCAGCCGGAAACGGCTGTCCCTATTTTTTGGATTTTAGATGGAGTCATCACCTATCTGTTTAAGGGCTAAGAATCTGACCTTTACTTAGAGAGGGGTAGCGGTACCACGCTCTTCCGTGCTCGTAGGTTGACTCCCCTATGCATCCCGACTAAGGTCTCACAAACGTGCACTTCCCTTATGCATCCAGCCGCTTCACTAATGTGAATAGGTTATACAGAAGGGTGGGTTGGTTATATATTCTTATGCGCGTTCCTTCTTTGAACCTTTTGGTATGTATTGCCCCCTAACTATAGATCAGATCCACCAGACGAGAAACTCAATTCCGCACTGCTGCTGAGTCGTCGGACTTATCCACCAAGGGATTCGTGGAATTTCTGTGGATTGCGTTGGGGGAAATCTACCAAAGCTAGGCAGATAGATAGACTCCTTTCCCGCTGCTAAGGGAGAGCAAGAAACTAAATCAAATGATTGCTTTTTAACCAGCGCCCCCTTTTGGGTATGCAGGTACTAAGAGTCCTCTCATTACCAACCAGCAGACATCATCTGGCTGGGTCTTGCCGGTATCAACAACGAGAAAAAAACAACAAAATGGAAACAGCAACTAACTATGGCTCTTGGCCCAGACAACGTCCTAGGCGTAGGGGAGATCGGAGCAACAGGGAACGCCTAGACGACGTTTTTATTCCTGGGCTGCAGTAAGTAGATCGAGAGGTCGTTCCGCCCCTTGTCCCCGAAAATGGGTAATATTTTCTCATACAATCTTGCTCCAATCTGACCTAGCTGGCGAGCGATCCCAGTTCGCGACAGAGAACAAGACAGCAAGCGAGCGTACCTTTGTTCGCTTCTTCTCCACCAAGCACGGAAGTTTAAGGATAACTGTAGGTCGGTGGCTACCTAAGGAAACTCCGATTCGATCCGCCCCCTGGCTGGGAGGCATCTACCTCATCCCGATCACAAGGAGAGGTTCACTATGATGGGGGGTACTTTTGATTTCCCTTCCGGAAAGAATGAAATGCATAGGGGACCATCCTTTTGTTGCGGCATGCTCCTCAGATTTACGGATTCGCAGGGGGCCTCAGGCCCTACTTAGTTGACTGACAATGACAAAGGCTTGCGAAACTAAGTGGGGCCTTTTGAATGGAATCTTAAGTAGTCTATCAGTGGTGCAAAGCGGCTTTGTCCCTTTTCAGTAGGGGAGCGAAAGGTTAGACCTTAGAAAGTCAGCGAACAGCGGGTCTTCTATGTAGGTATGGCGTTCCCCCTTGACTCTCCTAACGTCGAGCTAAGTGACTTCGTAACCTTTTCGTAGTAGAATGAAGGCTACGCACCGACGCTCTCTTTTCTATTAGCCTAAGCCTCTTCGCTAACTCGCTCGCCTACTATACCCTACTATACAATACATTAGTAGGGTATAGTAGGCTAACTCAGCCGCTTACTTCTACTAATGTAGGGCTAAGTAGCGCCTTTTCCTTTTTGAATAACCCATTCTCATTATCTTTCATAAGTGAAGTAGGCGAACCTATAGATCCTTAGTAGCGTTGACAAAGAAGAACAGCCGGTTAAAAGACAGCGAATCTTTTGATTGATATCTTTCTATGATTATTATATGTAATAATAATCATAGAAAGATATCAATATTCTAGGCCAGCTTGACAAGCTACCCTTCCTCTTGATCTGAGGTGCGAAGAGAAAGATCTCTTTTTTATGACTTCCACTTATTGATCCCGGCCCAGAAAAGTGACCGACCAGGGTCCTATTGATGAATGAAAGAAAGGGTTTTTGAGCCCTAGCCCTGTAAGCCCACACCTGTGTAGAGTAGATCGTTCAACACCTGTGGCACAAACCCATTTTTTACCTATTGGTCCTAGTATCATAGGCGACCGAACGGCCGCCCCCTAATTACTAGACCGACCTGCTATAATAATTCCATAAACACCTAGCGAAGATATGGCAAACAAATAAAGTAGCCCTATGTTCGGATCTGACAATACCATACCATAATCAAAAGGTACAACGGCCCGAGCGACCAGACTTAACATAAATGTAGCCACTGGAGCCATTCTAAAAAGGGAGAAATTAGCACTACTTGGTGAAATAGGTTCTTTTAGAATCAATTTCAAACCATCTGCTAGAGGTTGTAACAATCCAAACGATCCCACTACATCAGGACCCTTTCGACGTTGCACAAAAGCCATTACTTTACGTTCAGCTAGCACTAAAAAGGCTACTCCTAGTAGAAGTGGTAGAATTATTCCAAGTATTTCAGCTGGAACAGCTATATACATTTTCGATTTTCTATTCACTCATGATCTGGCCTGGTCGACCCGATCATGATATTTCACTCATGATCTGGCCTGGTCGACCCAATCATGATATTGAAGGATGGGACCTTTTCTCGAAAAACTCCGGATCCCGAGAAGAGTTGAAGATGGTGCAAGATCGAATCCTGTTACGTTACTTCGAATGGAATCTTAGCCCGCCTCACTTGCTTTCTTTACTGCATAAGATAAGGGCATAAGCGAAGTCAAGGGATTTCCTTCTAACTAGTGGTTGAGAGTAAGCAAGCTACCTTCATTCAACAGATTTGTGGTTGAGTCAATAACATGCTCTGGGTCGGGAATCTTTGCTCTTCTCTTTTGCATTTCCGCTGCCTGCGCTCTTATTCGTGCCCGTCCGTATCGCGCAAAGCTGGTCGACGCCAGCTGTAATGGTTGAAAATAGGGGGCCAACCAAGACCCCCTAAGAAAGCTTTTTCGATAAAGCAAACGATTCGTTCCGACAACTTCGGACCAGATTAAGCCCTTTGAATTAGCCGATCTTACAAGATCGATCGGGCGGGCTGGTTGGGAAGGGGTGATTAGCGGAGAAAAGAATCGCTGAGAGATAGATTCTACTATTTGGTCAGGACGAATGAATGGCTGTGAAGCATGCTCCGGAGGAGATTGACCCTTCCCCGAGTCAGTCCAGTCAGAAAGGGGAGGGCCCGCTGTCTAGACTGCATTTCGGGAGTTTGAACACCATCCTATTTTCACCAAAAATACAACCCTGTCAAAGATATCTAACCTTCCTTCCTTATGAGTGGAAATCCAATCCAGTTTTGTCTTTTTTGCATAAAAAGCAGCCAGCCGGTAATATATAAATATATATATTTGAAACCTTTACTAATAGGGGCATTTCTTCCGACCTTTTTTGAAAAGCGCATAGTTTCTCCTCCAAAAATGACTTCTCCGGTGGGGGAACGCATTCAATATTTACCTAAACCGGTAGGTCCTTGAGCGGATCCCACGTTAGCCCCAAGACGTTGGTCTCTAACTAGAAAAGTAAATGCTTGAGCTTGAGTGAGAAGGGCCTCCTCGCTTATTGACTTGAACCACTGACCTTTAGAACGAATCTATAGGACAAAAGGAACTTCATTAAGGGCACCTGACAAAAAGCAAACAGCTTATCTCAACTACTTGACTTGAGTCCCAGTACTGAAAGACGTCACTTTAGGAGTTTCCCTGAAAGAATAGCAAGGTGCCGAAAGCAGGGGGAGAGGGAGCTCTTACTACGGATCTCCCCTTCCTTATGGCAGGAGGTTTCACTTCTCTTGTATTCAAATCCAGTTCATCCCTCCGTTCATTTATTGACTGGAGTTCCGGGCTTGTCGAGGTGGGTGGGCATAGTTGAACATAGCATTTGCCGGAAAAGACGGGAGGAGCAATGGACCCCCTACTTTCACCTGCATCAAAAAAACTTCATGATGTTGAGGGAGAGCTTCGCAGGGTTGACGAAGGTATTCAGAGAGCCAAAGAGAAGATGTCTACCATCCAAACTCGTCTGAACGTCTTAGAAAATAAGAAGAAGGTGATTACTAAGATGAAAAGGAGGAAAAGGCTTCGTTAAATTGACTAGCAGAAGAGCGTCGTCAAGCACAAATTAATGTGCTTAAGTCATTTTTTTGGTGAATGTGAACAGTTCATCTCTTTTTTTACAAATTGTGATAGGATGCGAACGGTATTTTGAATGTGGTGACATGTGAATAACTTATACATTTGAGCCTGTGTGGAACAAAGGCGCATCACCGTCTTCATCTGACGAAGCCCCTTCGTCTGGGTTCTTTCTTTTTCTTTCTGCCTTATTTCTCGCTTGAGCCTGGCCTTGTTCTTCATCCTGCACACCAGCAAAGAACTTGGAAGGACTCAAGGATGTTCCTGTCAGAGTTGGGATTCATTTAAGGATGTCACCAGCAGGGACATCCAATCCTGACCTTGGTTCAGTTTCCACGCGGCTGACATCACCTTCAATAACATGTATCTCAAATTAGTCTAAGTCATACAAAGATAACTCAGTTCATTCTAAGTCTCTATACGAAGATGAAAAATAGAACGATTGACTCATACCACCTAACATTTCATTAGGAACATTTGTGATTGACGAAGGAATTGTCTTCTCTTCTAAGGAGGGTTCTGCTTCGTCTGCAGCAGATGATCCTCCTACAACCTCTGTCTCCTTTCTTTTAGACGAGTCTTCTACTACCGAGTCTACTCCTGTCAAAAAATCATTTTCTAAGACATAAACAAAGAATCCTTTTTCAAAATTCAAACTTTCTTCATCCCTCTTTTATCCCCTCACAAAAGCAACTCACACATCGTCATTCTGAGGAAGAGCCCCTCCGCTTTGAGTGCTATGGGGGTCTTCTTCCTTTTCTTCCAAGATCTATTGCAAACGAACTGATCTGTCTTTCTTGCTTCTGGCCTACTCAACTGTGGCAGGAAGTATAAAAAGTCCTTCCCTGCTATAGGCAAAAAAGGATGGCCACGTTCTCTCTCTCAAGGATATCAGTGTACTCCTTCCAAGCGTCAACTAGATCTCTAGACCGCATGGAAAATCCTGGCCTGATCATAGCCCTACGGACGAGCTAGTCTATGGTGGCTATATCTCTCTAAGAAGGCAAGGCCCCCCTTAAAACCGAAGAAATCAAGTTTCAATAGTGAAGAAAATGTTCAAATGCTCTGCCATATTGGTATGAGCGTTAAACCAGTCAATACTTCCATGAGCATGACTATAAATCCTTGGATTTCTTCATCCTGGCATGGGACACAATACGGACGAAAGACGAATTGACTTCCGTCTGGGCGCCTATATCGCTCCTAGCCTTTCTTTATCTTTCCTTCCTTTCTAGCCTACCTCTAAAGTTCTCCGCTGTCACCTAGGCTCGAGACATGCCTCCTATCGTGCTTTCCTCCCTGCCCCCTACTTAAGAATCCAAAGGTGACTTCTCTCCTAACTAGCTTGCTACCCGGGAAGCTCCTCTGCTCTGACCTTCTTGCACTTAACTGCTTTGGCATAGGGGCCGGGGGGTTATAGGGGGTTAGTTGGGGGGTCTTGGGGCCTTCCGAGTTTTTAGAGAAAAACCACGCGGAATTTTTTCGAAATTTGGAAACTTATTGTTTCAAAGCGGCGAAACCTCGAGAGACTTTTCACCTGTCTTCTGCGAGTCTGAGACCTTACTTCTGCGACTATTCTACTTTTTTTTTCAAGTCCTTATCTCGACAAAATATCCTTAAAGTCTCCTCTATCTCAGAGTTGATTCTAAAATAGAAATAATCCACCAATAGCCTTCTAATGGATTGAGTTATATAGTGCCACCCAGGTTTGGAACCCACTCTTTAGAAGCACGCATGCATGTGTCATCACCTCATTGGTCGGAGGTCCAAAGGGTCCATAGAATCAAATTCTCTTCTTTTTTTTTTTTTAGATTTTGAGTTCTTCTTAGAAGAGAGAAAGAGTAGAAACAAAGGGTACGCTCTCTAGAAGAGTTGCTCGGAGCTGTTCACTTTCACTTGGTCGCCTGGTATCTTGAAACCTCTTGGCTTGCGGGGGCAGGAGTGGAAACGTCTGAGAGAGCGCTTCGCGAAAGAATCGTGTGGCGCGGTGAAAGGTTTCCCGTTGGGCTTTCCGGCCCTCCTGGTCTCCACCTACTTGTGGAAGAGGGGGGGTTCCTTGAGATTAAGGTGTCAAGGCGGTCGAAGAAGGCCACAAGTGGAAGCAACCGATGCTTTGGTCATTCAGTTGACTCCTTGCTGCCAGTCCATGCTTGCTGTCATGCTGGCAAAAGCAGGGGTTTCGGTCGGTTTTACCTACTATTGGATTTGAACCAATGACTCTCGCCGTATGAAAGCGAGACTCTAACCGCTGAGTCAAGTAGGTCAAGCTGAGTCAAGTCAGAGAAAATAGACCCCTATAAGAGAAAGCCGCGCAACCAAAGTTCCCCTTACTATACAAGGGGGGCGGAGCGCTAAGAAAGAGAAAGCGTTATCACTATACGAAATGAAGCAGCGGCTAGCACGCTAAGCTAAGATCAACCACTTGGAGAACCTTGACTAATAAGGCCTTTCTTTCTCGGTCGTCTGTCTTAATAAGTGGATTCCGATTCATGCGGTCGTTCTCTGCTGCATTGGTGTTTTCACTCCCCACTCTCCACCATAACAAAATGTTTCCACTATATCTCAGGAGTAGTCAAAGGGCGGGTCCGAGTAGGAAAAATGGAACTCAAAAGTAGGGCATACAACAATGGATCAATTCATTCAACAAGATCCGTTCGGATCAGACTAGGATGAATGGGATTGGTCTGACCTCTCGCTCGGATGTAAGACTCCCGCCGCCGACAGATGTCCCATGCCACCTTTCGTGAACAGCTATGCCCGAGAATGAATGAATTGTGATATAGCGCCGAATAAGCCACTGCTCTATTCCCGACTCGAAATCCATAAAGGACTTTAAAGGAGAAAAAATAGGGGGCCCTATACCATACATTCTGCTGCCTCGGGACGACTGCACGTTACATCATAGCAGCACGACCAAATGGAGGCGGAAACCCCTTTACTAGGTTGGGCGCTAGCGCTTTATACTAATGAATATAATATTAATGTTGGGCTTTTCCCTTATTAGTCAAGTTGCTCGAGGCCGGAGTTTTAGAATACAATCTAGAAGATCTGGTCGAATGGTAGAAGAATCTATGGGTTCGTTAGGAATCGATAGTCGTTGTCTGGACATACGAGTCACAGCCGGCCGGGAAGAGGAGAGATCAACGACGGAGCTACTTGTTGGAAAGGAAAGAAAGAATATAGAGAGAATGATGATCCTTTACTTTAACTGACTCAGGCTCCGGACCAACCAGTTCTTCCTGCTGGTCAATCATCATAAGGCTGGACATGTAGGTCTTGCCCGATGACCAACAAGACCTTATTTATACCATAGTAGGGGCCGGGGACTGACAAAGGAGCGGATGTCGATGGAGCCGGTGAGAAGGAAGATGGAGAGTAATATGGAAGAGTCTAAATGAATGTGACATCGCGAGAGACAAAGGATTCGGCAGTTTGCCCTGCGGAAGCAGAAGCAGAGCTAGCATAAGGTTTTGAATTACCAGTCCAATGTACAGTTTTTTCCGTAGCAGATCAAGACCGAGTAGCAGCAATCGCTAATTCAATTGCATCATCGCATGAATGACTGATTCAATGATAGCGAGATCAAGAGGCCCAATCAATGAGGGGAAGCAGACTCATTCGTGGTCTAACTGGCTTTAGGCCATTATCGACTTGATCAATCATTAGCATTTCAGGCTTCGACCATTTAGTCTCATCAAAATCAACTCCCACTTATTCTTTTGTGGCATAGGTGGGCGGGAGGTTGAAGTCAGGTTTTTCTCTGTTCCTCCCAGAGACAAATAGAGTCACGGGAATTCTTTCCGAGCGAGATGCCTAGTGGGTGCCCTGGCTCATATTCCCGTGACTCTATTGATGTGATGCTAGCGGCACCAAAACTTGAAAGGAATGCCTCTCTTTTCTCCCTGAGAACTAGACTCGGGAACTAAGCCCAAATGGTAGGTTTCAAATATGTCTCCCTTCGCTGACTATATGTAATTCTGCTTCCCGGCGAACTGAGAAATTCTTTGATTCGTTCGAGCGACGGCTTGTGGGGCAGGAGTAATAGGGCGGAGCAAGCCTACACTGGCCAACCAACCCTACGATCCTTTCTTTCTTCTCCGAAAAAAACTTACTATTTTTTTGAATGAGTTATTCAAAATTCTCTCGACAGGTTTGAGAGCGCAGGGGGAGACCAGAGGTTTGGAACCCTGAGCCTAAGGCCTTCAATGGTGCTCGGAGTGCCAAGGAAGTAGAGAACTTCGTGTTCGATGTCTAACAGTATTTCAGAGTGGCGCATATACCAGAAGTGGATAAAGTTAGCATTACTTCCATGTATCTTGTGGGTGATATAAAACTATGGTGGAGAACCAGAGTGGAGGATTCTTCACGCCAACCTATCACCGATTGGCCAGAGATGAAACAAGAGCTGAGAATTTTTGTCTTGTAATGTCCAATGGCTAACAAGAGACTTCTTAAGGCGTTTGAGGCACACGAGTTCAGTTAGAGAGTATGTGAAGAGCTTCCAATCTCTGATGCTCGAAATGGTATAAGTGAGGAAGATAAGCTTTACAACTTTATGGCTGGATTGCAGTTGTGGGCTCAGAACGAACTTAGGAGGGAGAAAGTGAATGACCTCGTTTCAGCTATCAGGGCAGCAGATTTTTTAATGGACTTCAAAGAAAGTTCAGTGGGAAGAACGATCATGAAGCATCAACATCCAAAGCAAATGTTGACAACAAGGGCAAAGGCAAAGCCCGAGTGAGTAGGCAGCGCCTACCAAGTCAAGCCAAAATCGAGAATATTCGTTCGTCAACTAAAGAGGTATCGAGACTGACCCCTTGAGATTGAGGTACCAAAATGCTAATATAATATAAAGTCAAGTCTCTAAGCTCCCGAGTACTAAGGTATGGTTCTCGAACTGACTATGACAAGATATCAGCCATCTTTTAGCTGAAAGAAAGGAAAGGAGTCCTTTCGTTGTAGGAATAGCTTTCTAACCTCTTTTATCTAATATGAGCCCTCTTCAAAAGCAAAGCTAGTATGGAGTCGCTACTATCAATAGCGAATATCGCTTTCTTCAAGTAGAGTACAGATCTCCCTACCTTCGCTCCTGTCTGTGAGCTGTCCTTCCCCTACATCTTTTTCTATTGTTTTGTTTCATCGAGATGTATACATATATATCGAAAGTGTGCAGTGAGTCATTCTCGTCCTAGGTCTTCTTAAGCAAGACAGAAGGTTCTCTTCCCCCGTGAATTGATGAGTGGTAAGGATCTTTCTCTTGTATCGGTGCACGATCGGCAATTAAGAAGAGGAAAAGGGCAAAGCGTAAGAGCATTACCAGATCCGTCTTAATCCCGAAGCCTTCCTCTTCAACTTTACAACTTTCATTCACTTCAGTATTTACTTAAGTAATGATCGAGAGCACCGATGTGTACACAAGTTTCTTTTTCTTTCATCAAGCAACATCAACCTCTGGGCCATACCTAATAGCGGAAGGAAGGCTTTATGTTATGGGCAAATCGCCATTCCCGTCTTTGTACAGTAACCATTATGAGGAGGGCACAGGCTTGATCGAAGACTTCCGCGAAAGATTCAATCCAGCCATACCCGGCTACCTTGTTACGAACAACGATTCAGAGAAGGTATTTTATCCAACTTCTAAGATGGAGGGGCTCCATTCTAGATCATCTTCTGGAATCGTATAACAAAGAAAACCCCACCTTCACCGAAGGCATGTTCGGGGAGGAGCCTTATTTCCAATGTAACTTCGTTAAACTTGCGAGCCTCCCAGGCAAGGAGAACGAAAACGAAAAAGGAAAGACTCACTAAGGCCGCGAAGCGCGCCTTCTGGGTTCGCTCTCCCGGCCCTGCCATTGGCGGCGTAGAGACATTTCCGTCGTTCGATTTCATCTAAACTGCCGGAAGTACACTTGTACTTCTCGAAAGTAGGGGCTTTCCCGTCCCTCCGTTTGGAGACTACGGAGGATCTCCCCCATTTTTTCGCCCCCGTGCTCATTCTCAAGCAGTTCGGTGAGCCGCTCCGCCTGGAAGCCACCAGGAACATGCGTTTGCAGCTCCCGGAATAATTCTTGCAAACGAGAGGCGGTCCTCTCGTGGTTTTCAAGAAGATGGCGAAAGTCGTCGTAGGACGACTGACTAATCGCCATCGACGGCGGAACACCCGGGGGTGCAGAGAAGGGGGCGGGCTCCATCCTGGGCTGTTCCAATTCCCTACCGAGCGACTCCCCACTGATGCCCGGCACTTGACGAGATAAAAGCTCTTCCCAGAGCGCGTCCTGATTCCCGGCCTCTTCAATCTCCAAAGTATGAAAAGGTTCCGGAGCGACGGGCGCTTCAGGTAGCAGTGGTAGTTCAACGGACGGTTCCCCCGGTGGAAGGTTTGTGGCTTGGTTCAATCCCGAGCCTGATGCACCCGAATCCCCCGCTGGAGCCATCATATTAGTGAAGCCCTCTCCTGTGAGCAGCGCTTGTAAAGCAAAGCCTACTGTCAAGGCAAGAACAGTAGATATTCCTCCAACAGGGCATTCGTGAACAAGAGGGCATTCCCTCACAGCTGATTCTCAAGCAGCTTCTTCTTGAACTTCCCCTTCTTCCTTAAAAAGGAAAATCGTCCGCTGAAGGCCTAAAGAGAGGAACAACCCCAGACGCGAAAACAACTCGAAAGGCGAATCTATTTCAATCTACAATCCCAGACGCGACAGCAACCTAAAACGCGACATTCCTTGGGATCAGACATTGGTACCCCATCTCAATACCAAATCGTCTGGTAGTGGGAAATCGTTTGGTATTATCTCGATGGTACAAATCGTCTGCTGTCAAAAGCTATTTGGGATCCATTCTATTACTATTTTATATGTCACTTTGGAGCAAGTGAAGTTACTGCAGAATTGCTTAGACTTGCTTGGCTGGACTAGCTGGACTTAGCGGACTTACCCCCTCTTGCTTTGTCTGCCCCCCTGTTTACCCCCATATCCCCGCTGCGCGGGCGTAAAGGAAGTCAACTAAAAACGAATATAAAACAACTTATTAATGCTTTGGCCGCTGAAGAGGAAGAACAAGAGTCTGGTTGCGCTTCGGGACGACTTCCCCTACCACTGTTAAATAACACCCTCTTCCCTTAGTATAGTAAGCTGGCGGGCTTCTTCCAAGAGAGTGCCTTCACTACACTCCCCCTTCAGACGCCTATGGCGTACTAAGGTACCATTAGGAGTATACTTTCCGAAGGCAGGGGAACTCGAAAACAACAAACGCCACTATGAAACTGTTTAGGCGACATTCCACGCACAACTCGCATTGAAGACGCTCCACTCGTTCGTAAGCACAATGGACTCGCGGTGAGTATGGTATGGAAGAAGGATAGGGTCAGCAGGCCTTTCTATCTCTTGCATTCATCTTCTCTTTATTCTTGTACTCTTTCTTCAGTGTAGGGCTTTTCCTCCGTTTGCAGGCTTGAAAGGGGCAACCGCCCTCAAGACTAGAACGAAGGTAGAGCCTTATTCTATTCCTTCGCCTAAGAGCCTTGAAGGAAAGCCACAGAAACAACCTCAAAGAGCGGTTGGCATTGACTTGGTGCAAAGAGTCCGTCTTCGACATCGCTAACGCTAAACTGACTGCCCGGCCGTGCTAACCTTCGTGTGATTTAAGTGCTCCCTACAGCACATTTGTTATATTTCTCTCTTTCATCTGGTCACTGCTGATTTCTCATTCTTTTGGACCTTCTCTTATTTGCATACCAGCAGCTATCACCAAGGAACAGACCTATGCCTACGGATCTATTCTATTAGAGTCAAGTAGAATGTCACTAAGAACAAAGATGGATTGAAAGGAACTGCCAGCATGAATTGGCCGATAGAACAAAGAAAAGTACTCTTTCTATCAATGGAAGGAACTCAACGAAATTACATACTCCTTATTCAGGACTTCCCTTAGCCATTGCTTTAGGATGTCAAGGCGCGAAGGATGTTAAAGTCGAGATTTCACCCTTCGAAGAGCTGGGAAGGGCTGTAGTTTCAAGCCTAGTATCATTTCTAGGATCAATCCTTGTTCTCTTCAATACTAAGAAACAGAACCTTTTGGATTACGTTTAGTTAAATAGAGTCTTGTCATTAGCCCAAACGAGGGGAATAAAAGGGGAAGCGAAGCACTCGGCTAAGAAGATGAAGCGAAGGGCTGTGAGCCGTTACGTTAGGGTGACTCGAGAAAGCTTGAAAGGGAATTCCGAGAGCCCTTAAGCTTCAAGCTATCCGGCTTCAAGCCGTGAAGGAGGAATCCGAGTTGCATCCTAAAATAAGGAAGATCGTTCATCAGCGCTTTCAGTAACTAAGAGTCAACCAGGTGCGTAATCAAGCTAATCTCATTCCTTAGGAGCTGGAGCAATAGGAGATGAAAGAGTTGACTTTACGTTGAATACAGGAACTCATTTTCTTAGCATAGGTGGAATGAACTATCAGAGAAGAGAAGGCTGAAAGCCTAGCCGAAAGCTTTTGAGTCAAGTACGCAGGAAGAGTTTATAGGTAGAGGAATAGGGCATTCCATTCCGCATTCTTTGGCACGAGGGTTTGGCTTCCTTGATTCAGGTAGGAAAGAAGGGGCTATGGCATGAAGCTTGGTTCATTCATTTCTTTGGAATCGAACTCTCCCTCAAAGGAAGAGAAGGAAGAAAAAGCAGCTTTCAGAGAGGAAGTAAGCGGCAGTGCTCTCGCATCGGTTTGAAGCGGCTGTAAGAGCGGTACGGACTAGTTGTATGTACCGGTTAGCTGTCAGTCGACGAAGAGAGCAGCAGTAAGAAAATCCTCCTAGACGCAGGAAGCAGCTAAGAGAGCTAGCAGACAATAAGCAGCAGCAAAGAGCGGTGTCGGGTTTACCAATCTCAGTATGAAAAGATTCAGTATTTCCCTGTGCTTTGACGGAGAAGTCCGCGTTCTTCCCTCTCCCCTACTCGAGCTTCGTACTCCCCAAAACATCAAGTGGCACTACATCCGTAACCGGAATAACATGAATCGCCCCACCGGAAACCAGTTCTCCTGTGGTTAAGCAAGAAACTTCCTCTTCACTGGTCCCTATACCCCCAACCGGCATAAGCACTCGTAACTGCTTCATTTATAACATAAACACGAGTTTTTCCATTAGATATAAAGTATATAAGAAACCCTAATCCAATGCTCCTGTTTAGCCTGTTCCGATCTTCTTCGATAAGCCTGGTTGGCATTCCCATTATTCTTTCTACTCGTCTTCTTGCTCCAGCTACGATTGTTTTAGTAGATAGGGGAGAGTTCCAAACGGACTGACTAAGCCATCGAAAGAAAGAAACCGCAAGTATTGGATTCAATGTGAAAGGACAATGTTCATTTCCTTCAATTCATAAGCCCGAGTATCACGATCCCAAAAAAGTAGCCCGAAGTGACTTACCATATAGTCTAGTTTTTTTCCCTTTTCCAGAGACGAGAGAAGCCATAGACCTAGCTCACAGAAGAAGGGGACTAGTTGCGACAGGAAAGAGGGAACATGGTGTTGTGCTTCTTACCTATGATGATTCCGCATTTGCCTGGTCAAGCTTATTACTGGCAGGCGAGACCGATCGATTGAAGTTACGGTTCATAGCTAAACCCCGAAGCGAAGTAAGCTGGAGCTTCGAGGTCATAAGCCCTTCCAATTTAAGTGCCAGTATTAGTACATTCGGAATCGCTTCCTAATCTCTTTCGTCCCTCTTTCACTTTCTTTTCATGTTGGTCCAGGCAGTTTCAGTACAAGCCCTATTAACTATTCTATTCCCACCTGTCTATTTTTTATATTTTTTGCTGCTTTACCTTGGGTTTTCCCCTGGATAGATTGACTTCTCTTCTATTTAGGTTTAGGACATCTTTTCTATTTTCCCTTATGTTTGCGCTGTGTGCTCTGTGAGTTCTAACTAGGGAGCAAGCGCAGCGAAGGAGCATGAGTGTTAGCAGCTTCAGGTAGTAAAGGGAGCGAGAGTCCCCCTTGAACTTGACTAGAGAGGACTTGTCTTTTCTTTCGCAGGCTTCTTACCTATCTAGTAGCTAGGAGTGAGCCTTTGTCGTCCTTTCAACTAGTAGCAACTATGGATTCTAAGTTTCAGGCAGAAGACGAATCCAAAAGGTAATGAACGGGATCCCCTAAGGGTAATGGGCTTCATCCCCAAAAGGAATCCTTTGCCCTTCGACGGGAACTCCTACTACTTCTCTTTAGTCCACCTACGTCATTCTTTCAGTAACGGTCACTCCAGTAAACTCAAGTAAGTATAATATAGATATTCTTTGACAGACGAAAAAGAGGGATTTACCCACGAAAAGAGGTCAAGCCGATTAGCAAGTCGACCAATAGCCGGTCAGTTAGTTATGAAAAGCAGCAAATGATAGCGCGGACTAATGCCACGGTGTAGATCTTTGGAAAACACTTCGCTAGATTGAACTCTATGATGAGCATCCGGTAGGTCATCAATGGTTGGGAAGTCCCTCTCTTGCTTGGGAACGAAATTCGTCTTATTCGTGGATCACCAAGCCTTGCTTTACTTGGTCAACAAGCCGGGTTTGACGGAATTTGATTGAACGATTGTGACGAGAAGAAGCTTTGTTCGATAAATGCGCAGTGGACCCTCTTTTGGCGCTTGCCTGGATCGCTATCTTACTAGCAGTAGTGCTGTTTTCTATTGGAGCTTCCCCTATGAGCATAATGATTCGAATCGGGCTTTGTTGTATAATTCTTTGCCGAAAGAGGTCTCCGCCGACCCAACGACTTTCCGATGTGATTGACAAGCAGCGGGGCATGGAACGGAGTTTAATTCATCGCGACAGGAGTTCACCAAGTCTAAGAATGGGCCGGTCATCCAACGAGAACGGGTAAATCAGGCCCTTTTGATTAACTTGCAGCTAAGGCCCACTTTCACCTTAAAGATCAAGGTCTGTGAATGAAATGTCCTCTACTCGGTAGTAGTAGGAACAAGATGTAACTGATTCATCCGTGCCAACGAGAAGAGAAGGGGGGCTTCACCTGATCACTCTGAATCCGCTGATCAGGAAGAGAGAAAGGAATAGGTTTTCTCTTTAGATAAAGCGGAAGCTCGTTCCTGGCCTCTTTGGCAGTAGCAAATCTGAATTCGTAACCCGCCAATCTATTTTTGGGCAGGAGTCGTCAGATCTTGCCCAGGCAAAGGAGCGATCGACACTCGCTCGCAAGTTTTAAGCGCAAGGACAAGTTGATTCAGAAAGGGGAACAGGAGTAGCCTAGCCTGGTTCTTCTTTGTTTTCCTGAGCGGTATGGTACGGCACGTGGGAAATCACGATCAGAGAGAAGTAACGAGACGATAAATCCGCAGGAAATAACGAAGTACAAGCGTGAATTATCTATCTCTTTCCTTGTTGCGGCCGCTCGCCCTACATCAGTGCCAAAGGCTTGCGACTTGTCTGGATCCAGAGGTGGAAGAAGGACCTCCATCATCTTTGTACCCGGATCCTATTCCTATCCACAGCTAGTAACTGAGGGTTGCCTGGTTGCCCTCACCTGCCAAATACCTGCTTCGGGGGATACCAACTAATAACTAATAGCGGGATTTCAACTAATGGTAAGAGTAAACACCTCTATAATCTACGGATCTGAGGACCTAGCCCTTAAAATGGGAGTGAAACGTTGCGCTCACTAACGCTTATTAATAGGGCTACGCTCGCTACAATCCTCTTATCTTAACAGGGGCTGAAAGAATGCAAAAAGAACTGGGCAGTAGCGCCTTTCCCTCGCTCTGATCAGGAAGCCATGTTAGAAAACACATGTATCCAACGGTGGCAGTTGAACTGAAATGAGGAAGGCCGAAGCCGGCTCACTTCATTCCTCATAGAGGAGAAAGAGGAAGAACTCTAACTCTTCTCTTTACACTTTGTCCTATAAGCCCGGGACTAGCAACCAATAGGAGAAGAGGACCCTAGCAACAATAGCAAGAGCAGCCCTGCCTGCGAGTAGAAGAACAAGGATACTAGCAGCCGTAGAAGGAGCAGGGTACATTTCCAAGAGGACCCTTCCTTGCTGAGGATGACACGATGGCACTCCTTAACTCACAGAAGACGTAACGAAAAGAACCTGAGGGCAACTCCCCCGATTAGCTATCTATTTTCACCTAGACATAGCTAAACTTCGATTCCTTGGCCACTTAGATAGAACTCTCTTTTTATTTACAATGAGGACATAGCTCAGTCTCAAAGCCATTTCCTATTTTCGCAGATAGAATTCAGATAATAAAGAGGCCTTTCATCCGATGATAATGCCTTTACTTCGTCCACGGCTGGCGCCTAACCAATGGTAATAGTTCCCGCCGATCGGTGCACTAAATGAAACGAATGAAATGTACCGCCTTTAGTCTCACGGCTCTCACTCATTTCGCCTATTTCAAATATGTGCAATCATTCTTAAGAAAGGAAGGATCAGCCCTAAAATAGAAGCTTTGGGCGCGAAAGTCTTTGTCGATGCATGGCAACGGCGGACGGAGATGATACTGATGAGCCCAAGTCAATATCAATAGCAGCGGAAAGGCCCGTGTACAACTGTCTTTGCATGAGATCTGCCATAAACGTTTCCGATCGACTGACAAATTGCCAAAGGCAGCGGCTTTCGCACCGATATATGAATAGGAGGGCTCCGGGTAGAGAGATAGAGATATGGGGGCTAAGTAAAGGGAATCTTTTTGCTTTGCGCTGAAACCTTACCTTGGTAGGCCTTATGAAGGCTACCACTTATGTTACATCAATCTATTCTTGTCTTGACCTATGTATTCTCCAACTCCATCCACCAAAGCCGGATCTAAGGACTTCGTCTCGTGAACATCAACAAAAGATGCCTACAAGGATCCTTGTGGTTCAGCTCTTCATGGGAATCAAAGAAAGCTTATTAGGCGAGCTGAGGCTCATTGTGGAGGTCAAGTCGTACAGCTGGGCAAGTACAAGTATAAGTAGAAGTGGGCGTGATGGTCAAAGTGATGTTTCTTCTTTTCCGAGGAAGGTAGTAAGTAACCGCACGGGGTTAGCACTGAAAGAGTTCCCCCATAGTTGTATAAGTGAAAAGCCCTTTTGCCTGCTGTCTTCTGATTGAAAACGTGGTACCCACGGGAAGCACACTTCACCAGAGTTCGGCGGAGCCCAGCTATGAACTACAAATGCGTAAGTGAGTTGAGCGGAGTGAAGATGTGACTTCTTACCCGCGAAGGCTTGGATCCTCGGCAAATGCCCATCGGTAATTAAGATCGGAGTAGTTCGTGGAACTTGCTTTCCATCTGTCTTTGCCTTTGACTTCTATACAAGATTTTCCGCCGTACGAATGCCCTCCTCGGCTGATGATCAATGAAAATATGGTGGAACTAGCAGATCTCGATCAAACTAGAAGATCATTTCATTATTAACTATGCGCCCAGCGAACTACTTAATGAAAACAAGCCGTACGAGCACTGAGAAGAGCTTCAAGGTAGAACCTATGAACGTAGATCGCATATAGTGTGTCGATCTCATCACCTTACCAACCAGGGCGTATGTATACGAAACTGGTGCACCACCTGACTGAGACCTACGCTTCTTTGTCAACAACAGGAACGGGAACAAAACCACCAATTGAGAAGACCACGACGTCAGGTAATGAGTCAGACGTAGCCTTATAGATAGTAAGTAGGTCTTCTTTAGCGAGGGTCAAGTATAACTCTTCTTAAACGAGGGCTTGCTGCTGCTGCCAATAAAGCGAAGTCATTTATTTGAAGTTGTTCACTTACTGGAGGCGGGCTTGCCTTTACCGAGCCAAATTACCCTGATCCGAGCATAGCGGGGTTCCTTGTCATAACTCTACTCTAACTGTCTTTGGCAGGTACGGGACAACTATCAATTCACCTATTCACTTAGTTGCCAGGTACGAACACCCATGAGATGAGAGCACCCCCCCTATAACTATATATCCCTCGAAAAGGACTCTTATTAGGCCATACCCCTTTTTAGTAGCCTACCTACCCTCTTTTCAATGACGCCAACCCGACGAACACCCTTTCGGTCTCTCTCGAAGTCTTGTCCGTGAGTCCTCTCTATGCCTCTCATGTCCTTCTTTCCTTCGCTTGGGACTCACTAGCACACTCCTTGCTGCTTTCGTGCTTGATGGCTTCTGATGAACCAATGATAGAGATCCTTAGCTTCCCTAACAGCTGCTGTTCAATCCGTCCCTGAGCTTCTACTGGATGTCATACCGGGCATTCAGTCTTCAGGTTCAGAATGCGTCGAAAGAAGACCTTAGCCCGGATAGCCTCTTCTCGGTACTCAACTGCTGGGTTTTTTGGTTCCTGCCTGAGCAGTTGTTCAAAAGAGAGATGGTCAAATCTTTTATATCAAAGTGATGTTCCAAGGCGAAGAACTGATATATATAGTCATATTGGCCTCTCGCACAGCCAGACTTTGAGTTTGCTTTATTGATTCATGGAATAGAGGTTCTCTCCCTGACTAAATTCCTTTAAAGAAGGACAGCTCTTTCCCTGCTTGAGACGGAAGTTGGCAAGAGATAACACTGATGCCATACTATACAGTGATCTTACCGCTACGCCCCCCTTCCTTCCCACCTAAGTTGTTTAGCCATCTATCTTGAATCTATCTCGCTTGTGGTTTTATTCCTTTGCTCTGTTGGTCACCAGGATAGAGCTCCTTTCTTCTTCAATTTAACCACCCTTGCGCTCAAAGAAAGAATTGAAAGCCAAAATGACATCCCCTGTGATCACTTCCCAGAAAACCTTGTAAAATAAAGTCGGCAGCCCATCAGGTCAGGGCCTGGAGCTTTATCTCCTGGCATAGAGAAGATGGCCTCCTTTCTCTCAGTCTCGCTGAACGGGGCTTTCTTTCGGCTTAATAAGTCAGAGATTTCACTTTCTCGAGGGTGTAGTAGTGAAACTTTAGTGGAAACTTCCCCAGCCTCATCTGCAAGACATGCTCCTCTTGCTTCTGGGAGGAAGAACATAGAAGAATGAGTCTGCGTGCCATTTGATTCAAAGATCGATTTTTCGAGTCCGCCTTATTGTGATAGGGGGGAATAGTGCTTACTTTCCTTCAAGCAGGAAGCATCCAAAGCAATCCAACAGAAAGCTAGAACTCAAGTGTAAGGAAGTCAACTGATTGACCTAATATGCACCACATTTGGAATAGTTCCTTCAAAGAGACTTTTTGCGCTTCGCTTCAAGTGCACTAGCGGTTTGAGGAACCAGCGCCCAATGAGCCTGCGCGGCCGGTCCCCGTTGGCTAAGAACCCCTCTTTCACGTGAAGTGAAGCAATCAATTTCGCTTCGCGGGTAGGAAGATTTACATGCTATGGAAAATTCAATAAGTGAGCAAGAAAGCAAACATTGATTGAAAGTATAGCGCGAAGAGAGCAGAGCAGCAAGCAAGCAAAGCTATAGCGCGCTCCGAAACAAACAAGCTAGCCATAGCGAGACACCACTTCCTCACCACGCCTACGATCAGAAAGGAGGAAGGCTGGAACCGGCCCGACGAGTAGTCAATCCGTGCAAAGGATTAGATTTTCAGCACGGACCTTTTGATCATTGCGCACCATTTCACAGCATGGATCGACGATCCAACGCAATAAATAAAGGATTGAACTGAGATCGAGGCCTGTCGGGAAGCTTGGAGAAGGAAAATCCGTAAAAGAAGTTCTTTAGCGGGGAAGTTTAAAAAAGGGGAGATGAACTGGGCACCCACACACACGGGGTGGGTAGGTCGGCGTGATCTATGCGAGGTGAGGTTGGTTCAAAATCAATAGGATAATCCTCTGATTCCGTTTTTACTGGATTATTTAGTTCCGAACCGGGATTCGTTCTCCCGCTACTAATGGTAATGGACGAGACCAAGGTTTGGTTTTCAATCAAAGGAAGTTAACCTTCGGAAAAGCCAAGTGGCTACTCCTCTTAAAACACAGGATTCGGCCCTTCGCTTAGTAAACCCCCGTGGTATGCTCTCAATTTGATAGAAATTGATCGGACCGCCCTCCTTCCCCGGTTCCTTCTGGGTGAATTGAATAATGGGTAACTAGTAGTGTAGTCAGTCAGTCTACGTGCTATACTCTAGTAGTGTAGTTAGTCAGTGCGCTATACGGCTTTATACCGTGCTATACTGCTCTATACTTCACTAGTGCAGTCAGTCACCGCTCTATACCTCACTAGCGTAGTCAGTCATAGCGCTCTACTTCTATTAGTGTAGTCAGTCATGTAGTTATAGTCCTAGTGCAGTCACTCATTGTGCTATACTTCTTTCTTTCACTATTCAAGTCAAAGTCTGATTCCTTTGGAGCTCAGGGGCCTGTGATCTGTTCGAGTCAGTCCTTCGTTCAGATTTCAGATTCGCATATCAAGACCGAGTGGGAAAGGCACTACCCACTTTCTGGTGGGGGTACAGCCAATTCAAGATCCTTCTATAGTTGCAGATCGAGATGAATATGCTTCTTGCAAGAAGGCATTTTTGTACGCGTGAACGCCAGACAAGTACCAAGGCCTTTCGGCGATCGAGCAGGGTGAAAACAGTGGTGGGAGGGGGGTACACTACCCTATCTTTCTGGAAAAGAACGAATGCGGGAGAGGAAATAGCGAAGGAAAAGCCTTTTTTAAGAGAATAGAGCTGAGTCGTATAGCTTCACATAGCTATGGCGAAAAATGTTCCAATCAGAAAATGGGTATGGCTATTCCATTCCCACAGCCCTCCAAACAAAGCAGGAAACTGCAGTGCGCGCTTAGGTACGCTCTTGCTCTGTCGTATTTTTCCAGCTTCATTCTTTTGACAAGAATTCATTCCTTCTAGCTCTGCTTTATTGCACGCATTTGATGCGCTATTGAAGAACATTCCTATAAGTGGTAAAACCATCTCAAGGAGGTCCTCCACTTTGGTTGGCTAGTCGATCTTCCTCTCTCCGAATTGACATTTTGATCACCCTCGTTGTACTTACTATGGTTTCACTCAGTCACGGGTAAATCATCACATTTGGAAAATGAAAAAAATAGCAGGTTACTCATCTTTTTCCAGGTGGTTATGGTTCCCCAATTCCCTCAATCCCATTAGCCTAGGGTTCTCCCTCCAATACTTGGGTTAGCTGGGATGGACGGGGGGCTTTTAAGCCACATCACGCTTTTCAGAGACCGATCAAAAGCCGTTTTTCGTTAAGATCAATCGATTCCTAGACAAAAGGCAGAAGAGGTTTCCCTCTATGCCGGTGCATCGAGACAAGGAGATCGTCTCGAAAAAACTTCTTTTCCTCTGCTTCATTCCCTGCCCCACTACATGAACTCTTCTGTGCCCTTCTCCTGCCTGAAAAAGAAGGTGAATGAATTCTGGTTGGCAAGGAATCCAGGGATGAGAGATTGAGAGCGGATAGACAGTATAGAAAGCATTTTCTGCCTTATTGATTTGGGGCGATCCCGCCACGCGGTCTTCCTTATAAGTGAAATCCACTATTATGTCTGAGTTACCTTCCCTAAGCTATATATTATCTGCTCTCTTAGTCCTGCTGCTAGCTGTTAGCGGTTAGCTCTTTGCTCTTAGCCACTTGCTCTTTGAGGGAGGAAGGTCTAACTAAGAGGTTAAAGGGTCCCCCTCCGAGATGACTATATAGATATAGGTTTCCAAGCTCTTCCTTTCCGCACTAAAGTACAGAAAGTCAATTAGAAAAAGACAAATAGTCAAAAAAGAAGTCTCTTTCCGAAATTCTCTGACTTCTTACTCAATTGAGTGACTAAAGATAGATAGGAAAAGATAGCGGTTCAATCTTCAAAGTAGAACTAGTGCGTATAACTCCACTCACGTCAGACTTTCCTTATTCTGTCCAAATCCTTCCAAGTCAAAGACGCCATTTTTTCCTTGAATTCTTGTCTCAACTACTTCTCAAGAAAGTGAATGTCGGGATAGAGCAGCGAAGCGAATAGGCTTACTATATAAGGGGGCCTAAGCCCGCCTTCAAGTTCAAGAGAGAAAGAGAGGAAATCTCTTTTAGTAAGGCCATCTAAACGCTTAGGGCATAGAGAGAATAGTTGAGCATATCCTTACCCACCTGGAGAGCAAGCTTGAAAGCAAGGACAGATCGGAACCCAACTACGGTAACATCAATACGTAATCAATGGAATCTGTGGATGAAAGAGCCTTATTCAAATAGGGGGGAAATGGAAATGAGTAAGGAATGGAGTAAGGGACGGACTAATAAAGACTATTAAGTTCATTTAGAACCTTCTTCTTCCTACATGACGCGATCAATTTGACCTTTCTATTAGTAAGGCCCGCCATCTAGAGAGATAGAAAGGGAAAGCGAAAGGACTGAAAGCGCTTGTCCAGCCTATTTATATTAACCGATTCCGATTTTCCTTCTTTCAATAGAGCTACTTCTAGTCGAATACTTTCATAAAGACCTTCTTTTTCGATGAAAGCTTTTTAGCTAATAAACCTTACATCAAAAGTAGAATTCCTGCAGTTTCCCCTGACTATATAGGGCTTTTTCAATGAAAGAAATTTTCCGCTAATAAAGTCACTGACATCAATTGGATCAGACTTGCTCTTGACCAGGGGAACGCATAAAGTCAAGTCTAACTAATATAGTTATAGGGGGGGAGAATTGGCTTGCGGCATTCAGCTGTGAAATTAGGTGTACATCCGCTTCGCCTCCGTTTCTCAGGAAGATCCTTAACTGAAAGACATATCCCAAAATAGAATCTAAAGTCTTGTACTACGAGACTGGAAAGCTGTTAAAAGAAGTCAACTCAACTTCCCTCTCTTGAACTTTCGAGTCATTCTTTCCTCGCTTGAAATGAGAACTTGCTTTTGCTTTTCTCCCTTTAAATGCAAGACCTCGGAACTTAGCTTACTTAGCTTAGCTTGATCAGTATAGGGGGGTAAGACTCGGCTCGGGGTACTGTCTTTGAATAATGCTTCCACAAGGTGTAAAAGAAAGCAGCTTATTAGAACATTTTCATTGCCCTTTTCTCTTGGAATAGTTGCACCCAAAACCATCAACCATTGGAACATTCAGTAATTTACTAATCTGTCGGGAAGGGATAAGTACCCCTCTAGACTGCAAAGACCGAGAAGAAATGAAAGAAATTAGTATAGTATGCGAGGAACTTTCTTAAAGGAAGGTAACGGCTGGGTAGACCCCTCATAGCCTTTCCAGCAGAGGTTATGTGTAAAGAAGATAGTCAGTATGATAAAGATGAATGCCAGATCTAGCTATCCGTGGGGAGGTGTACTATCTTTAGGTAAAAAGAGCTCCCTTTCTTCCTCCATTTAGCATTTAGGAAGAATTTAACGCCCTACTTTATGAAGGCTTCTTCAATCTATTCCTTTGGATACGCAGATCTTTCTATTCCTAAAGTAAAGGAAGAGAAGAAGCCAGAGCAGAGTAGACGCTTTGTTTTGGTGAGTATCAGTTTCCCGCTTTTTGATTCACGATTTTTTCTTTCTTACTTAATGCTTTTTTGACTTTTTGATTATTGCGTCGAGCAAAAGCCTTTAAACAAACCAGGCAAGGAGGGACTTCCGGGAAAGGCTTTAAGGCAGTAGTGAGGACCCCTACGGGGTCTCCTCCGGGGGCTTTTCCGCTCCTTGACCTAGCCACTCAATCTGATGCCAATGCCTTTCTTGCTCGTTCGTTATAAAGGGGTTTATTGCATTCACAGGAATGAGGACGCGACCGGAGCTGAGACATGACAGAGAAGAGACCTGCTGGCTAGGCTAATCCCTCAGGAGATATACCCCTATCTCGCCGTAATGGAATAGGAATAGCAGTGCTATGGTTACCTAATCAAGCCTACCGTACTTGATGCCAATCCTACCGCAGGTGATTATTATCGTTTATGGAATCATCACAGAAAGACGAAGCGCGAGTAAACAATGAAGCTCGTCTTATCTTATGTTATGGAGCGGGGAAGGACTGAGAATCGGCGGCGGGCTGAAGAGGAGAAAGAGGAAGATGCACCTCACTCGAGCGACTCGGTTAACTGATTTTCTCATCCAACAATAAGGACTGATTTTCATCCAACAGTCCGGAGTTCTTTTCAGACAAAAGAGTCAGGGGATTGATTGGAATCCACGAGTCCGGATTGATTTTCATCCTTCTATCTGTTCTCGAACAGGTATCTAATCGTATCGTTGCGTCTTAATAGGATAGTACTGAGTTGAGCCCGTGTGTTCGCCCGAATGCTGTGAGTCAGGAGTTGTATCTGGGCAAGAGCCCTCTATCTATTCTTCTTACTACTAGTCTGATTCCTCCTATTCTTCTTACTAGGGCGTAGTTAGAGTAGATTCAGATTCCGCTAATTGGAGTTCAACCATTGGGAGTTCCTCTTTCAAGACAAGACAGAGTGCAGTTAGCGACTCAGTCCACAGATTCGGCTTAGTAACAGATTAACAGAGTCGGGTTAGCAGTCCTCGCTCCACAGATTCGGCTTAGTTCAAATATCCCTAGTTTGATAGCGGAGTTAAGTGGAGAAGTAACTAGGAGAATCAAGACAAGCAATACAGGAAGGAAGAGGTTAGGGGGTTTTTTAACGAATGGTAAGCTTAAACTATTAGAGACTTTAGAAGTGCACTGAAGGCAATAAAGTCAGGAATAGAGGTTACGGTTGAACGCTAAGCTTCAACTCATTTTTTCGTTGTAGTCACCAATTGTGAAAGAGGAAAACCACTTCTTTGTGGTATCAATTGAAATTTGATCGTATATAGGGGATAATCAGTAAATAACACAATTTCACTAATGAAATGGATCGACCCGTTCAGTATAATTCCGAAGAAAGATACGCTTAACTATAAGCCAAATCTGAAGCCGGTAGCAGTGCAATACTTGATCTTAGTTCTTTTCCTCAAAGTAGGGAGCTAAAAGTCTTCTTTCTCTTTATCTCGGTACTTTTGGTACTCAATACTCTAGTTCTCGCCCGAGAGAGAGTATCTGACTTGTTTTCCTCAGTTTAAGTTGAGGATCCCTAGTTATCGAAGGGATAGTAGCTCGTATTCTAGAGTGAAGCGAGCCTCCCCCTTCAAGTAGTAGCCCAAAGTGAAGTCAGTAGTCGTAGAGATGGCTAGAGATCTAATTCATTCTCTAATTTCCCTGCACGTCTTTTTCCCGCTGAAGAGACAAATCAGGGTGAGAAAGAGAAGGCTATTGAGAATGTCTAGTCTAGCTTTAGTCGTAGATCCGGCTAAGAGAAAGAGAAGGCGCAGAGACAGAGACGACTAAAGATATAGTTCAGTCCCCTTGATCTTGTCTTTTCCCCTTGATTTTCTCTTTCCCGATGAAAGAAGTGTGAGCCATAGAAGACGTAGATACAGATACGGATAGGGCTCTTTCTCGAGTTTCTTCCCTTGATTTAGTGAAGGAAATGGCTAGGAGAAGGCTCTGTCTCTAGTGAATTCCCGTAGTGCGTGTCTGCCCAGATGTGAGTGACCTACCTCAGTCGAGAGAGAGATCCCGCTATTGATTATGAATTCCAAGGAACTCCATCGAGAACGCAAAAAGGATTGGATTCTCACCTGACTATCTGAACTCAAGCTTATTAGCCGGATTCCTATTCAACTACCCCGCTTCAAGCCCTGACCCTCATATAAGATAATTATGAAACCCAAGAAAAAGACCTACATACCTTTTCCTTCTTTGTGCTTTCTTTCTAGTCCCTGTGTCCAAAGAAAAAGAAGTCCTTCTCCTTCTTCCTTTCTTTATGCTGCTGGCCTTTTCTAGCCTGATAGTGAATGAAAGTTCAAGCAAGGTATGTCGAATTCCGCTCTTGCTTTGAGGACTATAGTCAGTACTTTTCGCTTGGGAATAAATGCTTCCCTAGCTGCTTGCCGGAGAAAAACGAAGCCTTCAAAATTGGAAATTCATCCCTCCAAGCGGATAAAGGCTTAAACCTATTCATCTATCCTATCCCTCGCTTTACTCTTCTCGGAAAAGGTTATCGTTCCCATGAATCTTGATCTGCCTCCTGGCATTGATAGCAATTGATCGAATTCCTACTCTGGTTTGAGAAGCTTTTAAGTTTTCCTTATCTTTCGTGCCTTTGAACTGCCATGAAAAGAATTAGAAATACGTATATCTGGTACTAAATAAACCGCCTTCGCTGGCCAACCCCTATGTCTTGGTACTCTACCCTCCCATTCATAAGAGAGTGGTAGTTGTCACCGGAAGCAGGTGAAAGCAGTGAGTTGAGTAAGTCTTGTCAACAATGCTTCGCACAACTAAATACTAACACACTGTTCACTTCTGTACTTCTCCACCGCCACAATGACTTATGCAATTCATACAGGCACGCATGAAACACGAGCGAAAAACGATGAATTTGCCTTAAAAGCTCGCGGGCCCCGACCGATGGTCGTTCCTAGGCCCAGTCAACCACTTATGATGACTTCGCCCTTACCTACCAGTGCTGGAGCCTCTCCTGCCGATGTCACCACTGGTTCCGGTACTTTCACCAGTACTTAAGCCAACACCTAGCTATGCCCATGTCGTAGCTTCTGCGGCTACGAGAAACCTCCGGACCCCGGCTATAGAAAAGGATCTGTTATTGTCCATGCCCTAGCCGTTGCTTCCGCTGGATCAATGGGATCCCAATCTCGATTTCCTAGGTATGCTTGCCCTGTTCAGAAACTGAAGCTACTTTTTCTCTTTCACTACACCAAACCCACGAACTTTCGCCCAAACGCATACAGTTGATTCCACAGGTACCACGGGCATGCTACTAATGCCTGTTGGACTTTGCAAAACTTATTGCCTTACCTACTGGAGGAAGGAAAAAATCACTTAGCTGGTTTTTTTGTCGACAATCGGAACCTGAGAATATTCAAGGACCCGTTACCGGGCAGGGTAAAACCAACAGCACAGAGGCTCTGCAGCAACAGGAGCCACAAAGACGATTGTAGAAAGATGCCAGGATTATACTCAAACAATAGCAGCGGTACTCTCCGAAGTAAGCCCTGAAAAGAAAGGTGCTACACTATAGTAACCAGAACAGGGCCTCGGCCCCAGATGCTATGGAACACCTTTCCTTCCTTGCCAAGGGCAGCTGCTCGACCAAGCAACCAATTACCACCCTAAAACGTAGCCACTCACCTGGGAGAAATTCCTGCTCAGATCTCAATCCTAGACTTTTTCTCTTCTACGCCGTCCTTAGGCAAGCTCGGTTGTAAAGGGAAAGGCCCCAGGATTACAAGCCATGATCTAAAAAGTGATTGCCCCCCAACCCTTTTACAGTTCCAGAAGCAGAGGGAGCAGCTTCAGTAGTTCCATCTCTCTAACCCGCAGGAGTTCCGGTGGAGGGTGAGGACCCGGATAGAGAGGGACCTATGGCAGTAGTTTAAGTCGGCCCAGTAGCGGAGCTAGCAGCAGCAAAGCCCGTTTTTCTTAATTGAGTCAAAAATGAGACTTTCACAGGTCCGATAGGAGCTCATCGAACTGAACCCTATTAGATCAAATCCCCTTAAAAGGCATCGAACTGAACTTGTAGAGTGAGACCCGTGCTCGATATGGTTCATTTCAGTGCTTTTTCTCTCGGTATGCTTCACCACATCCCTGTACTCACCTTGGTACGGTTCTTCGCTCGGCGCTTAGCTCATTTTTTGACCCCGGATATCAAACCTTAGGGCATTACTCAGAGAAAGACAAAACCAAACTAAACAAACAAGCTCGGCTGGCTCATCAATGGTTCGCAGGAGGAGTAGAGTGATTAGCGGGAATTGGAGATTACTCGTTCGCTAAAGTCCTGTCTGCCTGCCCGTTGATTCAGTACGTTCCTATCCCCTTGGGAAGTTTGATCCATCTTCCTCACCTCTAATGGTTGGTATTGAGCAGCCAGGTGGGGGTTAGAATGGGATCTATCTCATTCCATCGTATATGACATGCACGTTGACCCCCTTTCCAGGTCCACGAATGTAAATCTGTTATGCTTTTTCCATGACGACTGACTCCCCTCTAAAGAATGAAAGAAGGATCAAAGCATCCCGAATGAGCTTTCTCGAACGGATAAAGAAAAGTTTGAATAGTCAATAAGATCGAGTAATTCAAAGAAAGAGAGAATAAGGAATGTGTCTTCAACCACCTTCGAGATCCTTCAACGTAATGTCGCTTCCCGACTTCTTTCTTCCGGCCTACCCCCGCTCTCTGAAGGCTTTTCCTTCGCTCAAGAACTAGACTCAAGCGATTGTGCCTACCAGTCAAGACAGGAAGGTGGGACGCTAGCTAGCCTCTTGACCGAAGCGCCAACCTCCCTCTAACTCCCCCCTTCTCTAATGCGCATATTGAGACTGAGCTTGCTTGCATCTGATCTAAGCCTATCGCACCTCCCTATCGCCTGCCTCCAACTGCCTTTCTATTGCGCCTGCCGTTAACTCCTGTTTACCTTCCTTTCGGAGAGTGCCTTACTCAGAAGAAATATACTGATTAGATTAAAGGGAGGAGATATCTTTCATAAAAGTCAATTGCAATTATTTATTGAATTCAAAGAAGATTGCGCCAATGAAAGAGATAGAAGAGCGGTATGACAGAGCTCAACAAAGGAAGGAGCTTGCAGAACTAAGCAAGGGAGCCATACTCTACTCTACGGGAGAAGGGCAAAACACTTGTCTCTTCGGGTGGTCCCAGTCGGTAGAAGGACTATGGGGATGGGATAAGTCCCCTTTTCCCTTCCTTATGATCAAAGAGATTTTTGAGTCCAATTGTGGGTGGAGAAGGATCTGTCGTCTATGCTTTCAACTGATCCTGAAGATTTGAATCGTTTAGCTAGTGTCCATTCCCTGTCTTCTTGTGAGGAGAAGCCGTCATATCCGTTTCCCTGGTTTCTAGATCTTTGTGACGGTTCTATAGGTTTGATGATTCCGTTTTATCTCTTTCCTAGGCCTGTTCCAGGTGTGTACCCGGATCGTCATATTATATTATTTGCCATCCTCGAGACTGTTCACTCGGGAGTGGTTCCCTAGGTCTTTGGTCGTTTGAGACCTCTTCGATTCGCATGGGTTTACTGTTTGCTTCTATAATGGGAACATGTCCATGAAATTGGTACTCGGCCATGTGAGGGTTCTTATTTTGGTATTTTTTTCTCTGTTTTAACTATGGTTCTTCCTCTCCCTATGGTCGAGCTATATAAATAACCTCCTTAGAATGGGAATTTGACACATCTATGATAGGAGGACGGCACCGTGATCGTGTATCCACATGCGTCCTAAAAGTGGGTAGAATGTGGTCTTGCACTGAACTACATGGAAAATTGTGTCACTCTCTCGATTGCATTCCCTTAGTTTAAGGCAAATAGTCCCTAGTGATTCTTGGGTTGACCCGTCATAACCCTTGACGGTTGTGATACAAGGGGTAAAGTCTTCTTCGCTTATCCCTAGGGCTTCTGCGATTTCTAGGGTGCAGACGTTGATTCCTTCCCCATTGTAAACCATTGTTCGTCTAATCCTGCTGTCTCCTACGTAGGCGGTAATGTAGACAGCATCTAGGTGTGGGTGTCTACTAGCATCTATATCCTCATCCGATAATGTTATTGGTTGAGGTGCAATGATCTGGGAAAAGATAGACTGAAGTTCTCTGTCCCTAGGGATTCGTGCTTATCTAAGAAGGGTATAGAAGAGTTCGGCGGGGGGTCTTGCTTGACTAATAGGGGCCTAGTGCTATTGGCTTATTTTATTCCTGCACCTGTTCGATTGTTTTTCTAGTTGTCGGAAGTAAGAATGGTGCTTTTTTTTTTGTCACGTAAGGGAGAATCCAAGAAATGGACCTAGCCATTTTTTTTCATTTTCCAAATAGGGGGGAAGAACTAAACCCCACCCAGGGGCGAGAGTGACTCAACTGCCGCCTAAGGTTATACAATATCAACGCTGCGCCGGCTAAGGAGAGGGCTTTTCGGGGATTCAATAGAAGAAGTTGTTCGGGTGGAGGAGCAGAAGCCACTCGACCTAAGCCATAAAGAATATGAGTGTAAATGAAGCATGCCACACCTTTCCCATCGGCGCCTTAGCCATTGGTATTGTTTTCACCCACTTGGTGAAGTAGTCTGTAGCGGTGATAACGAAATGGTGACCATGACTAGAAGTTGGAAGAATTGGACGGTCGAAACCGGGAGTGAAACAAACTAGTTGAAGGGGCATCGGACGGGGATAGCACTTCGCTCGAGCCGGGTAACCCATTGGTACTATCTTCCCCTTGCTCGACTTGACCCGGCGAAGTTCCTTGGCTCGCTCAGGTACAGGTCACATTCTTTTCCGTCGAGCACAAACCCTATTGGCTGGCTCGATCAGGGGCTCGGGACGGGGTTTGGTGCGCTCTGCTCGGCTCTAGCTCGGCTCCATATCAATCACTGAATTCAATTTCAATTATTGGTGCTTGCACGAGATTTTTTTTTTCATTGGATTGGATACACTCCACTCCAATCAATGTCTTTCTCGGACGTGAGAGTGCGCTGAAGCAGCCGCATCTCATTTGGCTGTCCTACTCTCGTCCCCGCCGAGACCGGAATGGGTTGGAAATCAACCGGCCTTTGAAGATCACCCACTTTAACAATGCGCGATGTTGGAATGCCTTTTCCTACTGGGATTTCAATCTTCATTTTGGCCTCAACAAGATCATCCAGGTTGAATGTCTCTTCATCAATAGCTACCAGGGAAAAAAAGCTTGACACCACTTCGCTTCAGGAAGTGGAATCCCAACAGTGAACAGGCAGACCGCTGATACCAATCCATTGTCTGAGAGTCCCCAGGGGAAAGGTGGCGCAATCCGGCCACCACTCCAGAAGCTGAACTGTAGTACGGCCCACATGCATGAACTCCTGAGACAAAGCTCGGCGAGCAAGATCCCTAGAAGGGAAAGGCAGGAATTAGTCAAGCATTGCCAAGGGCACAGCCAGCTACCTATGGCCTATTTAAATGGGAACTGGCGAAGCCTTAGCGGATAAGTGCTTTCTACTATGGCCTTACCTTTCTTTAGGAGATTTTGATCACTACCATCTGGTCATTGCTTTTCCTCCCTCTGATTGTAATACGAACTCATGAACTACCTTATCTACTAGTACAAACCCACGGAGCGGTAGGTCGATCGTCGCTCATCCCTCGTGTTCTCTCCCGTGAAGTGATTAATCCGGCATTCAATCCCTATGGAAAAGCAAGTCTTCCGATTGGAGTAAACCCCCTGATTGCCTAAGATCTTCCTATATTCAACAACGACCTTACGGTCCCGATGCCAAACGTCACCAAGGACAAGATAATCCTTGAACCGTTGTCTAGGCTAAACCCGAGTAAATGCCGTGATCGCTCTGGTGTCAGACGCCCGGTGATGATTATCAGGGCCCTGAACTAACCTCTCTAACCACCGAATCGATGTCACACAGATAATCAGCCTCCCCTATCTCTAGTTAGTTGCGGCTGACAGCCATAAAGTCTTATCATCAGTTGTCATCCGCGACAAGGTTGTCAACCTACGCCGCGCTCACCATAGCAAATAGCAGGTCTGTCTGTATCCTAGGTAAGCCCCGAATATAAGGACTTACACCTAGCTTTTCACCCGGAAGCTTTGATGAACGACTAGTTCAATAAAAGATTGAAACTAATAGTCCGCTTAGTAGAAAGATGAGACCCATTAGGAGATAACCATGGCATAATCTAACCTGAGCCACACAAAGACTCCCTTAACGGTGCGGGCACTCCCCCCCAAGTCAAGTGCCCCCCAAGGAGCTTGTGCAACACCTTGAACCTCCCTTCAGAGTCAAAGGTTGCCCAGGTGGCTACTAAGCCAGTCAAACTCAAGAAAGAAGATTCAAGGCCAGCAAAGTAGACTGTAAAGAATTTCTTTATATAGGCCTCCTCCAATTCAGATGGAAACCTGCGTCCCCAAAGAAAACGCAGTCCCAGCCATCACCTAGGAAAGATCCCAGCTGTCAAGCAAGTACCACACTCCAACGAGTGGCACTTAGATAGCTGAGAGGATCCTAATGTCAAACTAACCACCGAAACACTTGTCACTGGTACAATCCGATCATGCCATAGTGCTGACGAACAACATGAGACTTCCGGTTTCCACACCCACCAGAACTGGTGGATATGGGCATCGCCACCCTGTCAGAGCTATGACAGGTAGCGTACTAAATGACATTTGAACTACACCTGACCCCTCACAAGGAACAGTTGTGTTATCGTAACTCCAGAAAACAGAATTATATAGTGGAGCAAGCAGGTAATAACCCCAAAACTCTATCCATAATTCTTGCCTTATTCAACCAAGAAGGCAACTTCCTCATTAAAGGGCGCCCCACAGTATACAAAATACAGAAGTGAGGGTAGCCAAGGTGCACCTCTCCATAGGACCACTCCATGTGGTTACCCTACAAGGAGGAGCATTTGAGAAGAGGGTTCCGACCCAAATACTGGGAAGTAGATGGTGGATCCCTCAACCCTAATCCACTTCTGTTTCTAGCCTACCCTATATAACTCAAAATCTGGTAAGGTAGATAGAAGTAGGACCTTGAACAGGTCAAGGATTCAAGAAAGGGGAATCGGCCAAGCGGTCCCGAAAAGCATTATATGCTAGACGGACGAATCCGTTCACTGCTTATTTCGAAAGTGCAGTGAAACTGTAAGCCCCTATTTTCATTCTAAAACTCACCACGGGCAGATAGCCGCGATTGCAGGTCTGGTGAAAGACAACTAGTGTATGAACAAGGGGAAGGGTATTTTGGTCATAATCCACCTACCGCCTTGGTCACCGGAAGGGTTTCATTTAAATCCTTCCCGCCCAGCAGTTGTATAATGTTGGTAGCGATGGGACCTAAAATAAGGCCGATCAAATGTCAACAGAAAATACAACTGCACTTTCCTAAATGGGATAAAGCCATGGGGTGGCGCCGTGGTTTGTCAAACCCGGTCTTCATTCAAATAGAAGCGTCCTATCTGAAGAAAGTGTGGAAGTCAGAGCAATATCACACCAATGACGGTGTGACCTGCCATGATGCCACGTTGCATCACTCGAGCAGGTATGAAAGCTAGAGGAGCAAGTCATCACCCCAGTCGAAGACTCAATTCTTATAGGTTAAACGCCATCTGAGAGTGAAGAAGTCATCCTCACCCCAGTCACCACAAATTCACAACTCCTGTCTAAACATCCCCCCTTTGAGCTTCAAAAGAAAATCAAAGGGACGACGTCTATTAGACGGTGGATGAAGCAAGGAGCAGGCTTGGGGACCAGAAAGATCTACAAATCAAAAGACCAAACACAATAGTCTATAATCGGTCTTTACTGTAGAACAACCAGTCCACCTGGGACTTAAATCTAGTTTTTATCTCTTAATCACAGATCTCAGCCATCAGGCAGATCAAAGTATCCGGAAGGAACAAGAGAGGACGGCCAGCCATCCACATTCTGGCCCCCGATCAATCACAGCCGCTTAGCAGCTACGTCACCTTTCGGGAAGCTCACAATCCGGACTTGAACCACCAAAGTCTCCCTTCATGACATGAGACGCGGTGAGACGTCCCATAATCACAAAGGGTCAGAACCCTCTATAAAGAGAGCTCTGAGCTCCATGCACCGATCTAGGGACCCCCCATACATCTGATCGAAGGCTGTCTCATCAAATAAAATATCAATAATATGATGAGGCACCACGCATGGTGGTTCACATGGAACAGATCACATTTGATCTTCAAATATTCCACTGTGAAAACACCAAGACCTGAAGCGAGTCACTGCCCCAGGCCCCTCTAATCAAGGCTGACAGACAATCAAACCATCTATAAAAGTCCGGCAGAACTGATAGAGAACCTGGTAAGGCCAAAGAGACCATAGAATGACATGACCAGCAGCTCTCCCTAGACACCCTCCTTCGAAGTGTCAGATAGAGAGAGTGAATACATCCCAGTTTTACACTTCGGATGTACACACAGGTCATACACGAAGGACCTCTTGAACAGAGAGGTATGAGTATATTGGAGGCTAGACTAAGATGGTGGAAGGCATCTAGTTGACAAGGGTGTTTAGAATACCCTTCGCCATGCAATGACTGGTGTTTGACGTCTGTCCCTATGTTCGTTTCGGATATAGCACATCTCTTTTTTAATCAAAAATACGGGGTTTCGTGGCTAAAAAACGGAACACTAAGCCAATCCTTGACTAACCAAGGTATGTCAATTCAATTTCTCCACTGGGTCCCTCCGGGTGACCAACCCAGATACTTCCGATGGAAGCGTGAAATTCTGTTGTTTCCAAGCGTTCTCATGAGCTAGTTCACATCCAATTCTGGGAATGAGGCTCACCCTCTTTGTTGTCCCTTCCCCCTCTTAGTCAGGTGTTCCCGTCTTCTTGTTCTCAAGGATTGGCATCTTTTTGTTCAACCAGGATTGGAACCCTTGACTTTTGCCTTTGCAGGTACCTACCTAATAAGAGGCGGTGGTTACCTACTCTAATTGCCTGAGGGCGCTCTTTACCTAACCTACCTGTGCTGGAACAAGCTATGCTACCACCATTAGCTTAATGTGCTGGCTTTTTGATGCAAAATGATGGTGCTAGTGAGGATGCTGCCTTTGTCTCTGTGTCCGTAGCCTCAGCCTATGCCTTTAGGTCTTCACCTAGAAGATCAACCAACCAATGATGTGAGCATCAGGTGGTGGCTTGACTAGAGTCCATGTCTTATTCTTCTCAATGGCCTTCATCTCTTCATCCATGGCTTTCAGCCTCAGAATACCTTTCATAGGGCTTGGTGAAAGCTTCAGACACAGTTTCCGGTTCCGGTGTATGAATAACAACCTTAGTCATAAGAGCAAAGTTTACCTCCTTTCTCTGAAATAGTGGGTTCTCATGTATCTCTTTGAACTTTCCACGAGTAAGAGGACCTTTCTATTCTCTTTCTAGTATGGTTCCTCCAGACTGAGAAAGACTTTCCACCTATCTTGGTCTCTTAGGTGGTAGCAATGTTGAATTATCTCCCCCGAATCTGATGAACTGGCAGGAAGAGGCTCGAGAGACCTTGTGGTTCTGGAGCAGATGTAGACGGGAATGATGAGCTCTTCAAATGCCCTCTTTTCCACAGGTGTCTTCAAGAAGGGCACTGACTCATCGAAGTATACATCTCGACGGATGATCACTTTCTTCGGGTCATATCACTTTGACCCTTTAGTCATAGTTGGGTATCCAATGAATATAAGCTTTTCCCTTTTCCCCCAACCACTTACAACATAGGGGGCTCTAACTTATGCCTAAGTTGCCTAGGTATATGTCTGTAAGCAGTACAACCAAAGACTTGAAGAAGAGGAAAGAAGAGCAACAATGAATAGGGGTATGCCCTTCGGTAAGCATTCCTTTAGCAAGTAATCCGTTGCTTGTTGCTTTCTTAGCTCCTTCGATTAGCTACAAGGCAGGCAGGGATTCTTTCTCTTCCCTCTCTTCGTCCTCGCTTGCCTTTAGCTCTAGCTGCCTTGTCTTAGCTAGCCAACCCGAGTAGGGTGCCCCAGGATCGGGTTGGCTAGCTAATTCTGCCTTCTTGCCTGGCTCGCGAGGAAGGAACTGCTAACTATTATAGGAGGATGCCGTCCCCTCGGGACTACCAGTAGCTTCGGTTGTTGAATCTCGTGCAAGTTAGGTTGTGGTTGTATTGGCTGCAAGCGGAACGTAGGCGCTTTAGGTGTGT